AACGCCTCGTGATCTTCAACCAATTATGTGCTTCAATATAATTACCTGGAGTAAGCGCTATAGCTTGTTTCCAATACTCAGCAGCTTGATCGAACCAAGCCTCCGCAATTTCGGAATCACCCTGTAGAATGGCCTGTTCTCCCCGGTCGGAATAGGTGGTTCCTTTCCTTAGAACCGTACTTGAGAGTTTCCTACCTCATACGGCTCAGCAATCGATTCTTTTTGCGTTCCATCTTAATCTATCCTATGCTAACTGAATTAGATTTCTCATAAATCTATCCCATTTTTTCTTGGGTTAACAAAAACAAAAGAAGTTAATTACATTAAGTTTCAAACTCTTATTTTGATCAATAATCAGTTTTCTCTTTTTTCCCACCTTCAGACGAATGAAGCATAGATATTCCCCTATATCGTTAGAATTTTCTGAAAGGTAACTATCTCGGTTTCATATATGAAATTCATATAGAATTTTTGAAAAAGACTTTTTTTCTCCATAAGAAAAAAAAAAGAACTTACTATCTTTGGGATCTGATGCTACACCGCTGCTCAATACCTTAGTGGATCGACTCTATTACATAAGTTGATTCCTAACTTTTATCCCATATCATGACATAAGTAAGCAGTTCTTAACTGTATCGACCCAATAGCTCGCTAATTGATCTTTACGGTGCTTTCTCTATCAATTCGATCCTTTATCCATAGAATATATAGGCCGTACCTATTTCTTCCTATTTTTGTTCTTGTGAAGTCTCTTTCCTTGCTACAGCTGATCAAAATCGTTGCTTTGAACGATGCATATGTAGAAAGCCCATTTTTTTATAGTATTTACTAGTTGATTTGATCTTTTTTTCCTTCTTTCTATAGTGGAGATAGTCGCACGTAATGACAGATCACGGCCATATTATTAAAAGCTTGCGGTAAAAATTGGTTTCGTTCTAGTGCCTGGAAATAATATTCCAAAGCCTTTGTATGCTCTCCGTTGCTTGTGTGTATAAGGCCTATGTTATAGAGTATATAACTTCGATCATAGGGATCAATTTCCGGTCGCGTAGCTTCATAATAATTCTGTAAAGCTTCCGCATAATTTCCTTCGGATTGAGCCAACATCCGTTACGGTCGTTCATTCTATTCAAAGAATCTCCGTTCCAGAACCGTACGTGAGATTTTCATCTCATACGGCTCCCCCCTTCTGTGCATAGTACTAATAGTACTAAGGGGAATAATCCATGGAATTCCAATTTAACTATTCTCATCTCATTATGAACTGACAGGAGCTGGTATTTTTACAAGAAATCTCTAGCCAACCTTCCCGCAAGAGGTTTTTTTAACACCAATCGTATTAGTGCTAGATGGAAATGGTAACTCCAACAATTTCTTTGTCCTCAACGCCTCCTATTTTCAGGAATTAGTCACTTCAACGATCTTTGATGGTTATACGGGTATCCAAAGTACGAACGAGATGGATGTTTGTTGTCCCAACCATTCTTGTTAGTCCCGATACCAATAAGGAAAAGGGAAATTTATAACAAAGTTTTCGTATTGTTGATTCCTTGGTGTAGTGTTTCTTCCCCTATGCTGCCTATTGGTACTAGTGGAATAGGATTGACCTACAATATAGAACCCATAGGTGTAACCTTTCGCTCAATACTCAAATTAACAATTGAAGCATCCGAGGCTGCATCAATCGAGGATACACGACAGAAGGAATTGTTCTATCTTCAAACTCACCTTCACCAAGCGTAGGTTTATTTCAATAATTTTGTTCTTTCTATCCCGAATCACGTCTCTTTCTCATAATACTGAAGTCTAAAAAAGAAAAAAAGAAGAAAAAAGAATCAAATCGCACCATCTCTGTAATAGGTAAATGCCTTTTTTTCTCCTGAAGTTGTCGGAATTATTCGTAATAGAATATTGGCTACAATTGAAGAGGTCTTATCAATAAAATTTACATTTATCCGAGATCTAGGCATAATTAGCAATCCTTTCTATAATCTATAATTAGAACTCTTTTCATTACCCTTCGGGGAAAATGATCCCACAAACAAAGGAATTGTACAATACGAAATAACATAAAACAGACTAATTCTAAAAATGTGGACCTTCCGCTCAAATTGTCCCATTTTGTTTGGACAAGGAAAGATATGAAATATTTGAATCAGATTGGATTTCATTACAATTTTGTAGTATACCAATGAATGGAACTATTACTATTTCATCTAAGATTTCATCTAAGTTGAATAACCAAGGACTTTCTTTTACTACGGATTTTGATAACTCGAGAAGTTATGATCCAAAGAGGAAAAAGAATAATTATTCCATGATAAAATAGAGTAGAGTAACCATACGTTTTGTTTACATGACATGTATACGTCATATGCCATACAATGGAAATAAAAATCCATGGGACGATTCATGAATTTGTAATAGATCCATGGGGTAGCTGATGAGAGAAGTTGGTGTTGAGAAATAGGAAATTTGAAAGGAATTATTCCTATGGAACCATTGATCGGTCATACCTGTACTGCAATAATATGAATGACTCGCTATTCACTCGGTTTCTGGTCAATAATAAGATTATGTAGGAGAGATGGCCGAGTGGTTCAAGGCGTAGCATTGGAACTGCTATGTAGGCTTTTGTTTACCGAGGGTTCGAATCCCTCTCTTTCCGTTTCTGTTAATTCACCAACGTTACCGACCACAATGTATCAAATCAAATAACAATGGATACCATTATTCCAGCAATAAGACTTTTATTTGATAGAAATTCTCTATTCCAGAAATTCTCTATTCCTAATTACATTACTGCGGTACGTAAAATACAAATATCAGAAAGAGCAAAAAAGAAAAAAATCCTACTGCTGATCTATTTGTAATACGTGAATGAGAAAAATGCGGATCAAGGCCCTTAGATCTATTTACTTCGCCGAAAAGAGGGCAAAATTCTCTGAATCTTTCTTTGTTATTTTCGTTAGGTTCAAGTCTGGCGGGAATAATATTCTACGACTAATAACTCATTTATTTTCAAACCGATCCATTTACTATCTATTATTTGATTTACTAATCCTTTATATTGGAATGAGTCAATAGTCAAATGTTTTGGCAATTCCTCGGGGGGGGATGAAGCAATATAATTTTGAATCAGAGCTTTCGATCTTTGTTTATCCTTCGTAGTAATAATATCTCGGGGTTTGCAACGATAACTTGGTATATCCACTATACGACCATTAACTAAAATATGTCTATGGTTAACTAATTGCCTAGCTCCAGGAATGGTCGAAGCCATACCCAATCGAAAAAGGATGTTATCCAAACGCATCTCAAGTAGTTGTAGTAAAACCTGACCTGTTGAACCTTTGGCTTTTCCAGCGATATGTACATATCTAACTAATTGTCGCTCCGTCAGACCATAATGAAAACGCAATTTCTGTTTTTCTTCTAGACGAATACGATATTGCGATCTTTTCCCAGAACGCAATTGGGTTTTAAGATCACTTCCGGATTTAGGTCTTTTACTAGTTAGTCCTGGTAAAGTCCCCAGACGGCGTATTTTTTTGAAACGAGGTCCTCGGTAACGAGACATAAAGACTCCTTTTTTTATTTTATTGAAATTTCATTTTACAGAAGAAATCTTAAATTAAGACTGAACTAAAGAATAAACAAAGCAAAGCTAAATTTACTGAAGTATTACAAAGTAGAATGAAATGAATTCTATTAATATCCGGATTTTTTGTATATGTATATATAGGAAGTTGAGGCTACGTTTTATGATTTGTTCTGTAGAGATCTAATTGCTCCAATCCATTTTTTATTCATAGTTACAAGTTACCACGACATAATAGATCGGTGATCCAACATTTTTTTTTTGAGAAAAGGAGAGATTATCAATCATGGAAAAATCGATAGAGAAAAAAAAGCCGGCTATCGGAATCGAACCGATGACCATCGCATTACAAATGCGATGCTCTAACCTCTGAGCTAAGCGGGCTCACATAACAGAAATAGAAATAGTATAACAAATAGAAATAGTGTATAGGAATTCAGGAAACTGCTGGATCTTAGCTTAGCTATTAGCTATTAATTTAATATGAACTATATAATTCATAGTTCTATAGTTATATCTATATCATTATATATATATCATTAGTTATATTGGTTATATCTAATATAACTAATGATATAGAACTAGATATGACTAAATGGAATTAATAGAATTCTATTTTTCTAATAGATATTTCTCTAATAAAAATATATGACTAATTAGTATATGACTAATTAGTAGAATTTTCATTCTATCATATTAATTACATTAATTAATATTTATACATTCTATTTTTTTTATTTTATGCATTTTATTTATATATTTATACATTTATTTATACATTTATTTATACATTAAATTTGTATTTTAATATGAATATATATATATATATGTATTAATGATAGATAATATAAAATTTATAATATAAAATTATAAATTATGATTATAAACTTAATATAATTATAAACTTAATATAAAAAGTATTTATTTCTTAAATTTAAATTAAAGTAAATTAATTAAAGTAAATTTTAAGTTTAAAGTTTAAAGTAAAGTAAAGCAGTTATAGCAATAATTATAGCGAGCGGATCGGTCCTAAGAAAAGGATAAGATAAGGATAAAGATACACAATCCAAATTAGAATAAGACATTTTTCTGGTTTCATTCGGAAAAGGAAGAGATAGGACGAAAAAAAAAAGAATGAATATCGACCGTTCCAGTATTCCAAATCGCACTGTAAAAAAGAAAGGGAGGGAGAAACATATATATGTGGGATATATCTATCCATATTGAATTGCGGATACATCAATGATAGAATCATTTCTGATTGAAACAAGTTTTATCCAATAGAGATAAACTGATAGAGGATCGCCAAAAAAATCAAATAGCAGCATACACTTTTTCGATATGGGAATCATTATCTAATGAATTCAACGGTTCCAAAATAAATGAATTCAATGGGTGGAATTCCAACTGGATCTTGGTCTCAAATCAAAGGGGGATATGGCGAAATTGGTAGACGCTACGGACTTGATTGGCTTGAGCCTTGGTATGGAAACCTACTAGGTGGTAACTTCCAAATTCAGAGAAACCCTGGAATTAAAAATGGGCAATCCTGAGCCAAATCTTTATTTTGAAAACAAGAGTTTATAAAACTAGAATAAAAAAGGATAGGTGCAGAGACTCAATGGAAGCTGTTCTAACGAATGGAGTTGACTACGTTGTGTTGGTAGCTGGAATCCCTCTATCGAAATTACAGAAAGGACGGCCCTATATATCTAATACGTACGTATACATACTAACATATCAAACGATTAATCACGACCCGAATCTATCGAATATATATATATGAAAGAAAAAATTCAGAGTTATTGTGAATCCATTCCAATCGAAGTTGAAGGAAAAATCGAACATTCAATGATCAAATCATTCATTCCAGAGTTTGATAGATCTTTTGAAAAACTGATTAATCGGACGAGAATAAAGAGAGAGTCCCGTTCTACATGTCAATACCGACAACAATGAAATTTATAGTAAGAGGAAAATCCGTCGACTTTAGAAATCGTGAGGGTTCAAGTCCCTCTATCCCCAACAAAAAGTCCATTTTACTTCCTAACTATTTATTTATCCTCTTTTTTTTTTTCATCAGTGGTTCAAACAAAATTCACTATCTTTCTTTCTCATTCACTCTACTCTTTCACAAATGGATCCGAAGAGAAATCTTTGGATCTTATCCCAATTTGGATAGATACCTGTACAAATGAACATATATGGGCAAGGAATCTCTATTATTGAATCATTCACAGTCTATATCATTATCCTTACATTTATTAGATAAAATTTTTTAATACTTTTTTAGTCCCTTTAATTGACATAGATACAAGTACTCTACTAGGATGATGCACGGGAAATGTCGGGATAGCTCAGTTGGTAGAGCAGAGGACTGAAAATCCTCGTGTCACCAGTTCAAATCTGGTTCCTGACATATGAATAATATATCGGATGTATATTTATACAAATTAATCGAGACAGATCGGGATATATATTCGTTAGTTAATAGTCTAGAGCATGATACATACTTATTCATCTAGCGTATAGATATATACCTCCATTTTTAGAGATGGTAAAAAATATATGTATGGTTATGGTAAAGAACTAAAGTAAAGTAGGATTATGTTCCCCTTTCTTTTTTCTTTCTTTTTTCTTTCTTGTTTGTTCATATTGTGCTTTCTCTCACTCAAAAAGAGTGTTAAGTCTTCAAGTGTTAAGTCTTCATATATATATATCAAAAAAAAAGTTTTCAAAAAACTTAAAAAAAGTATAGAGGAGTTGAAGGATAGGAATAAACAGGATGCATTTCAGACACAGTACAAATCAAATTCAATCCCTTTTTATTTCGGAATTTCGCATTTTCTTTTATATTTATTCTATTTCTTCACTCTTGCTTACGTTCCGAGGTCTGTCTAAGTGATGTGCGCGGTACAAAGTTCATGGTGCAGAACTCTTTTGATTCATCTTTTGGTTTCTGCTCATACAAAATAGATATGATCTTTTCCAAATTCGGGAATAGCAATGAAGCCTTTTTTAGGCCTATCCATAATACGAATTAGAGTCCAGTTACTCTGTTTCATCTAGAACAGAACGTCAAAATATTCCTTGACTTGAATGAAATCTGGAGTTGTGTCGTATAAGTGAACATTAGTTTCCTTATCATTCAATGAGCATCTTGTATTTCATAGAAATTTGGGGTAATATAGTCCTTACGTAAGGGCCAGCCTATCCAACTTTCAGGCATCAAGATACGTTTAAGGCGTGGATGATTATCATAAGAGATTCCCAACATATCATAAGATTCGCGTTCTTGAAAATCAGCACTTTTCCAAATCCAGAAAACAGACGAGATTCTAGGATTACTCCTTGGGACAAATACTTTTATGCATACCTCTTCTGGTTTATCTACACCATATTGTATTCTCGTAAGATGATACACACTAGCTAAAAATCCGCCTGGTGCTACATCATAGGCACACTGGGAGCGTAAATAATTGTAACCATATACATATGAAATGACAGCAATGGAGTACCAATTCTCGGTTTTGATTTGTAAAGTCTCTATTCCTCGGCAATCGAAGCCCAAAGATCTATGAACTAGCTCATGCTTGACTAACCAATCAGATAAAAGATCCTGCTGCATCTTCTTGATCTCTCCACCATTTGTATTTGTATGAGTATTTCACATTTACTACATTTACAATGAAATTTTCAAAGATTGACCCGCTCTTTCTTATTCTGCACAAAAGAACCCTGCCTGATTCACTAATTCGTGGGAAGATATTGAACTTTTGGATTTGAAAAATGTTTCAGAAGGCATCTCTGAAGTAGATGGTGATTGATAGAGCAATCCTTGATCGTAATTTCCAGTATGAGTACTGCGTCGAACATAAAACTTGTGATTGGTAGAAAAA